TAACTTTTTTGCGAGGTATAACTAGCAATTCCTATTTCTCCCTTATGGAATGGGCCATGGATCAATTCCCCTTTCATTTGGAAGTATTCAATACACCCATAATTCTGAGCTTCATGTTACTCCTCCCAAGACACATGTCAGAGTCGGGGGCACCCCAATCAGATTGAATGGGATGACAGTTTCTCATTACGAATCTGTAAAATTTTAATTTCGATCAAATCACACATCACAGTATACTAGGCCTTCTAATTCCTTAAGAGGTTTATCTAAAAGATTCGCGATATAACTAGGAAGACGTTTCAAATACCACACATGGGTCACTGGACATGCGAGTTTGATGTATCCCATTTGATATCTTCGTATCCGAGAATCAACAAATTCCACCCCGCACTGTTCACAAAATTTCGGGTCTTCTTTTTCAGCTCTGATTACTCGAGAATTTCCACAAGTGCAAATTCCACTTTTTATAGGACCAGAGATTCTTTCACAAAACAATCCATCTCTTTCCGGTTTATTTGTTTTGTAATGAAAAGTATAGGGTTTTGTCACCTCTCCAACTATCTCTCCGTTAGGTAGAATTTTATTGGCCCAAGCCTTTATTTGTTGGGGCGAAACTGGTCCAATTCGAAGTTGTTGATGTTTATACCAATCGATCATAGAATAGTAATTCTTAATTTACTCAGATCAAGCTTCCTTCCTATTAATCTGGAAATTCTTCTCAGATACAAGGAAATGATTCAGTTCCAGAGCCAAAGATCGTAGTTCTCGAACAAGCAATCGAAATGATTCTGGAGTATCCTCCGGGTTAGGTACTGTTCCTCCAATGATCATAGCACCAAGTACTTCTTGACGAGCTCTAATATGATCAGATTTATAAGTAAGCATCTCTTGTAAAATATGAGCAACACCAAATCCCTCTAGAGCCCAAACTTCCATTTCTCCTACTCGTTGTCCCCCTTGCTTGGCCCTTCCTCTAAGGGGTTGTTGTGTAACAAGTGCGTAATGTCCACTGGAACGCCCATGGATTTTGTCATCAACTTGATGAATTAATTTCAAGATATAAGACTTTCCTATTAGAACAGGCTGTTCAAAAGGATCTCCTGTTCTTCCATCAAATATTCGACTTTTTCCCGGATACTCGGGTTCAAATACCCATGGATTTTTTGTTTGCTTACTGGCTTCATATAATTCAGAAAACACTAGTTTTCTTGAAGCCTCTTGCTCATATCTTTCATCAAAAGGTGCTATTCTATAATGTCTCTTTAGCAGATCCCCGGCTAACCCGAGCGAACATTCAAATATCTGTCCCACATTCATTCGTGAGGGTACTCCTAATGGGTTGAAGACCATATCAACAGTTGTTCCATCTTGCAAATAGGGCATATCTTGTCTAGGCAAAATTTTGGAAATGATACCTTTATTCCCATGTCTTCCAGCTAGTTTATCACCTACTTTGATTTCACGTTTCTGTGAAATATATACACGAATTATTTCTGAATTATAACTGGAACCCCCCTTTTTCGGGATCCATCTTACATCAATAACTCGACCCCTTCCGCCTATAGGTAGTTTTAAAGAAGTTTCTTTTGCCGTGGATACCTGAATGCCAAGTATGGCTCGTAATAATCTATCCTCGGGGGCATAGGACGATTCATTCGATGTTTGAGGTGTTAATTTACCTACTAAAATATCACCTGCTTCTATCCAAGATCCTAGCATCACAACCCCATTTCTGTCTAAATTGCGAAGTAAATGAGCCTCTAAATGCGGTATTTCTTTAGTAATTCTTTCAGGACCTTGACTTGTCACATGAGTCTGAATTTCATATTTTCGAATGTGAAAAGAAGTATAAATATCTTCATATACCAGATGTGCACTAATTAGTACTGCATCTTCAAAGTTGTAACCTTCCCATGGCATATGAGCTACTAATACGTTTTTTCCTAAAGCGAGTTCCCCCCCAACTGTAGCCGCACCGTCCGCTAAAATTTGTCCTTTTTTTATGCATTTACCTCGTTGAACTTTAGGTTTTTGATGCATACAAGTGTTTTTGTTGGAACATTGATACATAACTAATGGAATGTTTATAGTGTCACCATTACTTGAGAAAATGATCTTGTGAGTATCTGTATAAATGATCTTTCCCTCGTGTTCGGCTATAACTAAAAGCCCTGAATCTAGAGCCGTTTGGCGTTCCATCCCAGTTCCAACAATGCACTTCTCGGACCGAGAAAGCGGAACTGCTTGGCGCTGCATATTAGAACTCATTAAAGCCCGATTTGCATCATTATGCTCAATAAAAGGAATAAGGGAAGCTCCAATAGAAAAATATTGAAAGGGAAAAATACTTCTAAGATGAATCTCTTCCCATGCAATAGTCAAGAATTCTTGACGATATCGAGCTGGAACAACCTGTTCTTCCTGAACACCCCTATTCAAGGCCAAAGAATTTCCTGCTGCTACCATATAATATTCATCTCTACTTGGTGATAAATAAATCATCTGCGTCTCTTTTGATTTCTCAGATATTTCATAAAACGGACTATCTATAGATCCCCAATGACCAATTCTCGCATGAATAGCTAAGGATCCAATAAGACCAACATTGATTCCTTCTGACGTGTCAATTGGGCAAATACGACCATAGTGGCTGGGGTGGATATCTCGTATCCGAAAACTAGCAGTGCGCCCTGTCAATCCTCCAGGACCCAAATAACTCAATTTTCGCCCATGAACGGTTTGTGTCAATGGATTAGTTCGATCCAAAACTTGAGATAAGGGGTGTAGGCCAAAAAAGGATTCATAAGTGGTTGTTAATGAGGTTGAAGTTACCAAATTTTGAGGAGTCGGTATAAATTTATGCCTGATTGCTCCGCATATAGTCCCTCGAACCGCATTCTCTAAACGAACAAGAGCCAATCCGAATTGATCCTGTAACAAATCTGCTACAGAACGAATACGTTTATTTTTTAAGTGATTCATATCGTCAATTACGCCCATTCCAAATTTCATTCCAATCAAATGATCCGTAGCAGCCAATACATCTCGTGGTAACAAAAATGTATTGTTCTGAGGTATATCAAGATTTAGTCTCCGGTTCATATTTCGTCGACCAATCTTCCCTAATTCACATCTTTGTTGAAAAAATTTCTTTTGTAATTCCTTACATAAGGACTCAGAAAATACTGGATCTCCGCCTACACAAGCAAATTTTTGATAAAACTCCAAAATGGCATTTTCTTTTGACCCAATCCTTTTTTTCTCCTTATCATTTGGGAAAGACAAGAAAATTTCAGGGTAACAAACATTATCTAGAATTTCTCTTAGATTCGAACCCATAGCTGATGATAGAACTAGAATAGATATTTTTTGTTTCCTACTCACACGGGCCCATATCCTTGCTTTTCTATCAATTTCGAATTCTGATCTTCCTCCCCAATCTGATATTATAGTACTGGTATAGACGGAAATTCCTTTATGGTCTAATTCTGAACGGTAGTAAATACCCGGACTTTGCAATATTTGGTTGATTACAATTCTGTATATTCCATTTACTATAGAGGTTCCCAGAGAATTCATTAGAGGGATGTTTCCAATAAAAACGGTTTGTTCTTGCATATCTTTAACGGTTTTCCAAATTAATCCCGCAGGGACATATAATTCAGAAGAATATGTGAGTGATTCATACATAGCATCTCTTTCTTTTATCAAGGGTTCTACCAATTGATATCTTTCCACAAACAATTTAAATTCAATTTCTTGATCTGTATCTTCCATTTTTGGAAACTTATGAAATTCTTCCCTCAAGCCCTGATTAATGAACCTACAAAATCCCTCAAATTGTATCTGACTAAATCCAGGTATTGTGGACATTCTCTCATTCCCATTACGGAGCATCTTAAATTTCCTCTTGATCGAAAAAATCCCATATTGTATTGGATCACTCCTCGTCGAACTAACCATCCGAATTGATCTAGCAATGATAGAATGTATATTATGTTTACTGAATCACATGAAATTTTGGTCGATTCCATATCTGTATTTCATACGCATGAATGGAGACGAGATAGAGGAATGAAGAGCATTTTCGGTGCAAGTTCGAATTTGCGACAGGTACAAATGGAAATGAATTGAAAAAACATTACTGAAAGAAAAAAAATTCTGCCACTTCCATTACGCTTATGGAGTCTTGTATAGAATTGATCCAAGTTCTGCCTATTATTATGATATTACGATCGGATTGGGTACCAAAAAAGAAACGGATTCAGCATGAAATCTGCTTTTCTATTCAATATATATTCAATAAAAAAAGGAAGAACGATAATTCTCTACAGGGATATGTGCATAAGAGAGAGACCCAACTTGGTATCTATCTGTTCTGTCTAACAATTTCTGTTCTGGTGTTTACATATACACATATATGTTGTTATAATTCAAAATTATAATTGAAAAGGATTTCTTTTTAAAAAGAATTGATATTGATTAGTCGTAAATCAATTTATTTTATGCCATTTTCCTTTATGCCATTAAGGAAACACAATTTGAGATATAAATTTTATAACCGTTCACTAATTCAAAGAAAAAGGATTTCCCAGCGAAAAATTAAGGTCAGGAACCATTCCCTTTTTTCTTTGAATTTAAAAAAGGGGGGAGTTTTAAAGCGGTGTTTGTTTTGAGATACAATCAATCTAAGAGAATAATCGAAACCAGATCCAATAAAAAAAGGGATTCATTCTTGAAGGGGATAAGTACAATGGAATGGGATTAAGGATAAAAAAGAATTCATAATAAAATATAGATCATTTTTTTTTTCTATTTTTTTTATCGGATTTGGCGGCATGGCCAAGTGGTAAGGCGGGGGACTGCAAATCCTTTATCCCCAGTTCAAATCCGGGTGTCGCCTGCTAAACAAGTTGGTATTTTTTATCCTGCTGATCTAATCGACGAATTCTTGTTCTTCAGAGGAAGAGGCGGAGGGCTAGACTAGGCCTGTCGATATT